AATAGTTCAAGTCACACACTCCCATAATCCATCTTCTCTTCGGAGAATGTACTTCAACTATTCGTATCAAATAAAGAATACAATACTTCGTAGTTAGTTGAAGAGAAATATCCAAAAAGATGTCTTATTCTTTTCAATAATCCATATTTGTAGCAATAAAACACTATTGTTCCTCCCCGAAATTATATATGATCGATTACAAATATCTATGATCTGTCTTCTCTATAAAGGACCTGAAATACCTTGCTTACGTATCATTGGAAAATGCATTAACATAAATACGGCAGTAAGAAGAGGTAATACAAAAGTGTGTAAACTATAAAAACGGGTCAAAGTAGATTGACCCACACTAGCACTTCCACGCAATAACTCTACTAAAGGTGATCCTATTACGGGAATAGCTTCAGGTACGCCTGTCACGATTTTTACTGCCCAATAACCGATTTGGTCCCGGGGTAAGGAATAACCAGTTACACCAAACGATGCAGTCAATACAGCCAGAACCACACCCGTAACCCAAGTCAATTCGCGAGGTTTTTTAAATCCGCCCGTGAGATACACACGAAATACGTGTAGGATCATCATTAGGACCATCATACTTGCTGACCATCGATGAACTGATCGGATTAACCAACCAAAGTTGGCTTCAGTCATTATGTATTGAACAGAGGCAAAAGCCTCCGTAACGGTCGGACGATAGTAAAAAGTCATAGCAAAACCCGTAGCTACTTGTACTAAAAAACAAGTAAGTGTGATCCCTCCTAGACAATAAAATATATTGACATGAGGAGGAACATATTTACTAGTTATATCATCTGCAATCGCCTGAATCTCGAGACGCTCCTCGAACCAATCATATACTTTATTGAGATAGGTAAACCAAGGGGACTCCCCCTCTGAGAACCGTATATGAGAATTTCATCTCGTACGGCTCAAGCAGAAACACCCAAATACTGATTACAATGGATATGTAATAGAAAATTTTAAATTTCTTATTTATCCACTTGATTCAATCGTCTCTGAAGATACGAAGGAACCAAAATCCGAACTCTCTTCTTTGTTGTGATGAGAATGCCAAAATATCAAGTTAGCTCATCTGTCTTTATGTTGATCGTTACAGGCCTCTTGAATCTTCTATTCCCCTATTTATTTGTTATTTGATTTGTTGTTTTTGTTTGTGCGTAATGCAGATTGACTATTGTTTACTATTTTTTTTTGATAGGAATTCTCTTGTTGAGACCCTATGAATCGATTGAAACCTCAGATTCATACTAGAACCACGATGATTCAATAAAACCCAAAAACTAAGACCAAGGGTTCTATGAGTAAGAACTATTTGATCATCACTTATTCATAGATGTAATGACTAAAAATCCAGAGAAAGATTTGTCCTTCGGTCAAAATAAGCATGATTCTAAAGGAAGAAAAATCGTTCAATTTATCAAATACCTCTTTGTTTGAAAATTTTTTGAAGTCCAGTCACGAGGTCTGAATAGTAGGTATGAATCATAGTTCAAATATTTCTTGATCTATTCCATATATTCCGTGCTCCAGATACTAGGATGAATATCCGACGAGGCAGAACCATCTCTGTCGAGATGACAGACCCATTCTCTGTACTATCAATAGGATCAATTATAACAAGTCGCACACTCATATTCCGGAAATACCGAAACAACGGAATTCCACGGTCAAACTACCAGAATGGACTATAAATCTGAGTCCTAAGTGATTCATTTTTGATTGAAAAGCTAGGGCTTCTGGTTCTTATGGACCTAATTCATTGAAATTCCATCCAGTAAAACGGAAGAATTATAAATCTCTAAAATAATAGATAGGAATATCGCAAATAGAGCCATTGCGACACCCATAAATGGGGTGGTTCCCCATCCAGGAGCCACTTTACCATATTCTGAATTCAATGGTTTCAATAAATCCCCTGTAATAGTTCGTCTTGGCCCAGATCTAGCACTACCCTCAACGGTTTGTGTAGCCATAAATACTATTGCATTGGTTGAGATCTGTTGACTTTGTATACTATTCCGTTGTAAATAAACGATCTTATCGTAGCATAGATCCATCGTGGTCTTGAAATTCTCTAATAATGGAAACAGCAACCTTAGTCGCCATCTCCATATCTGGTTCACTTGTAAGCTTTACAGGGTACGCCTTATATACCGCTTTTGGGCAACCCTCTCAACAACTAAGAGATCCATTCGAGGAACACGGAGACTAATTGAAGTAATGAGTCCCCCATATGGGGGACTCATTACTTCAATTAAGATAATGAAAAATCATTTCATCTTTTTAGTCGGGACCTTAGGCGGTTCTCGAAAAAATATAGCGAAAAAGATTATCCCTAAAGTCGAGACTAAGAGGAATGTATAAACCAATGCTTCCATAGATTCGATCGTTGTTTACAATTATAGCTTCCACACCTGTTCATTTAGGATTATTTCCCAGATAAAGAAAGGACAAGAGCAAAGAAAGGCGATGATTCAAATCAATATTTCTACGGTACCTTATGTCAAATCAAAAAAATCAAATATAGAGGCGAAAGATACCGGAGCAATGTTGTATCAGACTACCTGTCTCCTTGTAGTTGGATCTCCAAGTTTTTGGAATGCTCCAAATTCCACTTGAGCATCCAAATCTGGGTCAATCCCAGCAAAAACATCTCTGAACAAGGTTCGAGCGCCATGCCAAATGTGTCCGAAAAAGAAGAGCAAAGCAAACGTAGCATGTCCAAAAGTGAACCAACCCCTTGGACTGCTCCGAAAAACACCATCGGATTTCAAAGTAGCACGATCTAATTCAAAAATTTCACCCAATTGGGCACGTCTAGCATATTTTTTCACAGTAGCAGGATCGCTATAGCTGACTCCATTGAGTTCGCCACCATAGAACTCAACAGTTACACCCACTTGTTCGACACTATACTTCGATTCTGCCCTTCTAAAAGGAACATCGGCTCTCACAATTCCGTCTCCGTCCACCAAAACTACTGGAAATGTTTCAAAAAAAGTAGGCATACGGCGTACAAAAAGTTCATGCCCTTCTTTATCTCTAAAGATAGGGTGTCCTAACCATCCAACAGCTATCCCATCCCCGTTGTCCATTGAGCCTGCCCGGAATAATCCACCTTTCGCCGGATTATTACCGATGTAATCATAAAAAGCTAATTTTTCGGGAATTTTAGACCAAGCTTCCGATAAACTCAGATTTTCGGCTAGACTGGCGCCAACTCTTCGATATATTTCTTGCTGGAAGTATCCCTGATCCCACTGATAACGAGTGGGACCAAATAATTCGATCGGGGTAGTTGCTGAACCATACCACATAGTTCCAGCAACAACGAAAGCTGCAAAAAAGACAGCAGCGATACTACTGGAAAGGACAGTTTCAATATTGCCCATACGTAATCCTTTGTATAGACGTTGGGGTGGGCGGACACTAAGATGGAATAGACCTGCTAATATACCCAATGTACCTGCTGCAATATGATGAGAGGCTATTCCTCCCGGAACAAAGGGATCAAAACCTTCCGCACCCCACGCTGGATTTACAGATTGTACTTTTCCGGTTAGGCCATAAGGATCGGATACCCATATTCCAGGACCATACAAGCCTGTTACATGAAATGCGCCAAACCCAAAGCAAGCCACCCCTGAGAGAAATAAATGAATTCCAAAAATCTTGGGCAAATCCAAAGAGGGTTTTCCCGTACGTTCATCACAGAATATTTCTAGGTCCCAATACACCCAATGCCAGATAGCTGCTAAGAAGCACAAGCCAGAAAACACAATATGTGCCCCGGCCACACCTTCGTAACTCCAAATACCCGGATTCGTTATAGTTCCTCCTGTAATACTCCAACCGCCCCATGAATTGTTTATTCCTAAACGAGTCATGAAGGGTATAACGAACATACCCTGTCTCCACATTGGATCAAGAACGGGGTCAGAAGGATCAAAAACTGCTAATTCGTATAGAGCCATCGAACCGGCCCAACCGGAAACTAGAGCTGTATGCATTATATGGACAGAAAGCAGCCGACCGGGATCATTCAATACGACGGTATGAACACGATACCAAGGCAAACCCATGGAAATACCCCTTTCTCAAAGAAAAAATAGATACTATGTAACTTTATCACATTGGAAATAACTATGCTATGGACCTCACCTTTTCATTGGATTATCTCGAAACAAGGGTTAATATTTATTCTGTTCCGTTAGTAATAATTGAACAATTCTGTTCGTAGGAACAAAGAGAAGCAGATCTATTCTATACCCAATAAGTACCAATACGCAATGGGGGGATTAATCCTATTTTTTGTGAGCGAATGTATAGATACTTGTTTCTCATTCGAACGATCCGTTCGTAAGAATTTTCCTTTATTCCGTCTTCCTCTATGAATCTTCCAATCTATCGATAAAATACGATAAACGGCAATATTATGAAGACAATAAACCATTGTTTGTTACGTTTCCACATCAAAGTGAAATAGAATACTTCATTTTTCTTTCATTTAATGCCCATTGGTGTTCCAAAAGTACCTTTTCGGAGTCCTGGAGAGGAAGATGCAGTTTGGGTTGACGTATAGTGTGACTTGTCAGACATATTGGGTCATATGGGATTTCCCCGTTCTCTCCCCCGATCGAGATATCCTCTGTTTCGCCCAAGAAAGATTGATTGAACCATCAATAATTCGAAGCGTGAAGTGCAATTAGATCAATTTATTTGGTTGGAGGATCAATATTCTCAATTAAAAGAATTTATGGTTGGCTTGGACCAATAAAATGAAGTATACAGGCTCCGTTCAGAAAATACCAAGGTAATCCATGTATGATTACCACCCTATCAGAAATGATTCCTTTATACCATATGAGTGATCTCAAATTGCCAATTAATGGAATAATATGATGAATACATCGAATATTTTGTGGAAGGCATGAAAATGAAACAAATTGAAAAAAAAAAAAAAAGAAGTCATAGCAAAAAGAAGTGGTACTGGGATCATTTGTCCTATATGTGCAAATCGAATTCGGGCAGATCTTTACCCGGAGTAGAGCATAAACCTAAAAGAGTGGAAGAGGCCCATTCGGGAACAAGAAAATTACATCGTGATTTAGATCTCGATGAAACAATACATCAATGAGGGGTTAGCTCGATAAGTTCAGTGAATTCTTTTTTGATTTTATAGGGAAGCAAGTCAAAACTCATGTTTCTTAAAAAATGGAAGAAAAAGCCCGCTACGAAAAAAGAAATAGGGCTGGAATCGACAATTTCTTTTTTTTTTTTTTCTCAATTTTGATTTTTTGAACCGTATGCACCCAAAGGTGCGTGTACGGTTCCTAAGGAATAGAATTTTGTCCTAATCAACCGACTTCATCGAGAAAGATTACTTTTTTTAGGCCAAGAAGTTGATAGCGAGATCTCGAATCAACTTGTTGGTCTCATGGTATATCTCAGTATAGAGGATGATACCAGGGATCTGTATTTGTTTATAAATTCTCCCGGCGGATGGGTAATCCCAGGAATAGCTATTTATGATACTATGCAATTTGTGCCACCAGATGTACATACAATATGCATGGGATTAGCCGCTTCAATGGGATCTTTCATCCTGGTTGGAGGAGAAATTACCAAACGTCTAGCATTCCCTCACGCTTGGCGCCAATGAGTTTTTTTATTTGAGAGAAAAAAAGACTATGCCTTCGTCATATGGAATATGAATAAAATAATAATAATATTAAGTAATAATAGCATGGCATTTCAAGTTCGATATGAGCAAACTATTATTATTTTTTCATAATATGAGATTATGTATCGAGATAGTAGTATGAAAGAAAGGTTATTTCCGACTTGATCTTATGTATCGGGGTCCATTTCAGCGTCACAAACCTTTTTGCTTCCACATCAGAAGTCTCTTTCCAATATTTATGTTATGAAAGAGTGTGAAAATAAAAAAAAAAAGATCATTTTTTACTTATTTTTATTTGATCGGATCAGAAAGAAACTTTGGGATTGCTGAATCACAGACGAGATAAATATATAAAGCAACGGAACCATCATAGTATTTTTTGATTACTCCGAAAGGAAGGATGGTAAATGGATCATTCAACGATCTGGGTCTGATAGATTCGACTTGTCTCTTTCTTCGATGAAAAAAGAGAAAAAAAATTCCATTACAGAGCCGTATGCACAAAAGATGCCTGTACGGTTGTTCAATTCTATCTTTTTCTCCCTGCTTGTTATTCTTTATCCCTTCCCTTCGCCCAATCATGCGAGATAGAGGAATCGTTCATTATGTTATATCATCAGGGTTATGATCCATCAACCTGCTAGTTCTTTTTATGAGGCACCCACAGGAGAATTTATCCTGGAAGCGGAAGAACTACTGAAACTCCGCGAAACCCTCACAAGGGTTTATGTACAAAGAACGGGCAATCCTTTATGGGTTGTATCCGAAGACATGGAAAGGGATGTTTTTATGTCAGCAACAGAAGCCCAAGATTATGGCATTGTTGATCTTGTAGCGATCGAAAATACCGGGGATTTCGCATAAATCTTTGATTCCATTTCGAATCATAATTTGAATGAACCCTTATTTGATCTTTTATCTTCTTACCTGGGTAAAATATGAAATGGAAGTAATTCATAATCATCCGGTTAGGATCGATCTAAACCAGCCCATTCTGTATATGATTCAGCATGCCAACTATTAAACAACTTATTAGAAACACAAGACAGCCAATCAGAAATGTCACGAAATCCCCCGCTCTTCGAGGATGTCCTCAGCGTCGAGGAACATGTACTAGGGTGTATGTGCGACTCGTTCGGATCATGAGCTAGAACAAATGAGACGATTTTTACAGTATCAATGACTCGTACCAATGAATAGAATGGAAGAACTCCATTCACTATCGAAAAATAAAGATCTCTCGTATACCTCTATTTGTATGGAATTTATGGTTTCCATTGGTGCAAATCCAATCACCTCGATTTGAGATGAAAAGCAATTCCCATTGGTAGCAAATGGTTATCCATTAAGCGGGGGAATGATATTTAAGAAGCAGAAAGATTATGCTCCTACTCTTGCAAGAACGGACTAACAGGGTCAGCTACCTATTCAACCTTCATAATTAAATGCCGTCACTGTATGGATAGATCCCATTGAAAAAAGACCTATTATTCGATAATTCATCGGTAGAGCCAAAGAGCGTGAACTGTACAAGTTACCAATAACATTGATTAAATGAGGAAAGGGGCTCCGGTGTATAGAGAGGACCTCGCCGTTTAAGAAGTAACCATAGAAACGATGGAAGCCACTATTTGTCCATTTACGATTTATTTTATACCTAATATCGGTACAATTTCTTTTTTTTTTGAGGTGAAATGCCCGGAAGAAATAAAAAAATCGTGGTTGGGAAGGTTATAGTAGCAAAAGCCATTGGAATTTGTATTTTAATTTTATACATCGGAAGAATCCGTTTTGTTATTAATAAACCAGGAGAGGGGAAAAGAATGACTGAAAGAAAAGAAATCAATTAGTTATTCATCAAAGTTTCTTTTGATTCAATGACCAGAGTTAGACGAAGATATATAGCTCGGAGACGTAGAACAAAAATTCGTTTATTTGCAGCAACCTTTCGAGGGGCTCATTCAAGACTTACTCGAACTACTACTCAACAGAAAATGAGAGCTTTGGTTTCCACTCATCGGGATAGAGGCAGGCGAAAGAGAAGTTTTCGTCGTTTGTGGATCACTCGGATAAATGCAGTAACTCGTGAGAATAGGGGATCCCATAGTTATAGTCGATTAATACTTGATCTGTACAAGAGGCAGTTGCTTCTTAATCGTAAAATACCTGCACAAATAGCCATATCAAATAGGAATTGTCTTGACACGATTTCCAATGCGATCATCAAATAAGGAGATTGGAAGGAATTCACTGGAATACTTTAAACGGAGTTCCCCGGAGAATGAACTCCGGGAGGGTATAGTAGAAATTCGTATGATAAGATAAGTAGTAGGAATGAACGAACACGTTTCAATAAAAAAAAAAAAAAGATTTATTCTTCCCCCATTCTTTATTTTTATTATTACATTACGGCGCGACAATCTCTCGGCTTTTTCGAACAAAACTTCAATCTGAGTTCGAATTAGAGTTTTGATTCGATTGAGGAATAGGCTTATTTATTTCTGGTTCTAGGACCAGTAGTTCTAGGGATCGACCCGGTTCTCTCAAACTGTTTCTCATTATTAAGAAAAGGTAACGAAGATAAAATACGAGCTTGTTTTATAGCAATAGTAATTAATCGTTGTTGTTTCAAGGTTAATCTATTCACTCGTCTAGATAATATTTTTCCTTGTTCACTAATAAATTGATTAATTAAACTCATGTTTCTATAATCAATTCGATCCCCCGATCCAATTGGGGGCAAACGCCTATGAAAAGATCGCTTGGATTTATGAAAGGGCCGCTTGGATTTATCCATGGTTTATTTCTTATTTCTAAAATCCTATTTCTTCATTCATTTCGGATCCGACCAAAATAGGACTGGATTTGTATATATTATATATGTATATGTAATTTCTTCCTCTTCCAAGGAAGAGTGGCACACGCGTTCCGTTCGATTTATTTCTTTATCTCCCCATGAATCGTATGTTTGTAACAATAAGGGCAGAATTTTTTCAAGTCCAATTGACTAGGTGTATTGTGTCGATTCTTTTGAGTAATATATCTGGAAATGCCCCGCGATTCTTTATTCAAACCATTTCGGACACAACTGGTACATTCCAAAATAACTACTACTCTGACATCTTTACCCTTAGCCATGAACCTCCTTTGGATTTTGAATTCACTCAATTCTTCTATTTTCGATTCGAACCGAAGCGAAGAAGAAAGGAATGAAAAATAAATAGACGAGAAGTTGCTAACTCGAAATCCAATTCAATTATGAAAGATTTCGTTGCAATCAATAGAGTAATCAAATTATTAAGTAATACAAATATTTCTAACTATCAATTATTCCCAATCCCAGTATTTCATTTAGTATCTTGTATGATCTTGAACAGCCTGCCCTCGACCCACATTTCCATTTCTGTTCTCCCTATATTAACCCGAACCCGAGTTTCGATGAGATTCAATCCACTTTTATTCTTTACTCTTTCTTTCCTATCCTAAAGAACCGAAAAAAGGGGGGGGGTTAGTCACAGAGAATTTATTGTATCTCTAATCTTCTTGATCCCTTCCCATGTCAATAACTAGAATGAAAAAAAGGGGAATGTCAACGCATCTGGGAATAAACGATTGATCTCTATCAATAGACCCGCTAAAGACCCGAACCATAGAGTAGTTAGCACAGGTGCCGTGGAGAGATATGTTTTTATATCTCGCATTGAAAATCCTCCTTCTTTTTCTTTAACTTTATTGACTTTATTGTATATTGTAATACATATATGATCAGATGCATATGTAGTTAAAGATCATTTGTACGGGGAATCTCTAACCAAAATGGATATATACAACGATCCGGTAGATGAAATCTACCTGTCCCTAAAACAGAAAAAGATGAACCCTCCTTCCTGAGCACTCCTGATAAATATTCATTCCTTTATACGTTTATACGTTAGGTATGTATATAATTCTTTATGAGAATGAAACCAAAAAACCAAAAAGAAGAAATGGCAAAATAAATTCTATTTAGATAGAGGAAATTGTGATGTGGAAAACAAAACATGGATTCCCTACAATGGCACTGTACAACAAATGAAAGGGATGTAGCGCAGCTTGGTAGCGCGTTTGTTTTGGGTACAAAATGTCACGGGTTCAAATCCTGTCATCCCTACTTATCACTTCTCCTATGGACAGTAACGAGGGGTCAATTGAGATCGATTAAAATTGGACACAATCTACCATTTTATGATACTATACATACAAGATGTATTGGGGGTACAAAAAGAATCCTTTTCTTGACATCCGTATCTCCCA